TTTTAATATTTTAGAGTTTGTGTTAGCAGGTTTTTGTATGGTTTGTTAGTATTATGTTTGGTGGTAGTAGTGCTGAAAGTGTGCTTGTATTAATTAGTGTTTGTGAGGCGAATTAAATTTAATACTGGGATAGTATAGAAATATAAAATAATGATTACATAAAATATAATTGTAATTTTGTTAGATGAAAGAGCATCATCCCGCCCACTCATGCAGGAGTTTAGTGCCTGTTAAAAGATTTATGGTCCGGTTTTGGGGTTTGACGGAGAAAAAGCATAAATTTTTAGCAGTTAAGGGGGTAGGGGGTTTAAATTATGAAGATCAAGCCCGTGAAATTGGAAAAATTTGGAGAATTTTAGTCGTTCTTATATTCTTATGTCCTGCTTCCATTGAGTTCTTATCCTAGAATGCTTTGATTTAACGTTTGATTTAAACCTTACTGGTTAAAGTGACAGTAAGATATTGAAATTTTTTAATACAATGTCTTAAAATCATTCATCTCTCTAACCCAATTGTTTAAATATTATGCTAAACTTTAATTCTGAAACGAATGTCATGTTGATTCTGATTGTATCTCTCGCTATGTCTGTCTAATCTTGTTAACGGTACTCTGTAAGCTCCGGCATGTTGATAAACCTCCCCCAAAAATAAAAATTACCTAATGCCCGTTACCTCCATTAAAATGCCGCGATTATGAGGCCAACAGCACACAAGTCATCACATATGCCTCTACGAAAAGGATTGTTGAGCTGAATTAGGAATTGATGGGACCTGAAGTAGCAACCAGTAGCCAGTCAGAGAAATTGTTAGGTACGACCGCAATTTATGGGCCTGGCTCTGAAGGGATCGCGGGCCTAGATGGGGCGGGATGGTGGTTTCTCGTGAGTTGGGGATAAAGGTATTCCTAATAGAGGAGATATGCTTGGGGTATTAAGCACTGAGATTCATCAATCATTGACGGTATGTCTATGTAATTTGAGAAGTGAATGTATTATGTACGTCTATGAGTTAATGCTTGTTATGTAAAATGTGAGGTTAATGTATGTTGAGATATGATATTTCTGTGACCTATAATAACACAGTTATGAGTTCATGTTTTTAGTAATGGTAAGTTTGTATTACTGGCTTATATGCTAGAGGGAGAGGATTGAATGTACTTTATACATGTATGTGTTGGTGGATTGATTTAATATGCATGGCTTGATGGTTGTTATGTTTTTTAGTAGGGATATGAGGTAAGATGTATTTAGTACTTATGGGGTATAGTGTAGGTACCATGGATTATATGTATTAGTAACATGATGTACAATTATACATAGATGTAAAAACGCAAAGTTAGGTAAAATTTTATTGCGGGAGATGGTTTAATACTAACAAGAATAAGAATTTGGTAAAAACTGAAGCTATGCAAATGGATTGGTCATGGTAGATCAGGAAGTAGTTTAATTAGAATATCAGCTTTGGGAGTTGATGGTGGGGTGCGTTACCTCCTTCTTGATGTGTCCTAGGAAGGGGTTTTACCTTCATTTTTGGCTTACAAGGCCAGAATTTTTATTAAATTACTAGGGCTCTTCATTTAGGTTTAAGTATATAGTTCTCGAATAGTCCTGCTAGAGGTATGAGGGCGACAATGAGGAGGAAGTAGGAAATTGATGCTAGTTGGCCAATGATAATGTATGGCTGTTCTACTGGTTGACCTCCAATTCAGGTTAGGGTGGCCAGGTTGGCGGTTAGGATTCAGAAGAGTACTTGGGAGAGTGGTCGGAATATCAGGCTTCGTTGGTTGGATGTATGGAGGAGTGGGATGATCAGGAGAATGAGGATTGACGCTAGTAGTGCTAAGACGCCTCCTAGTTTGTTGGGGATGGATCGGAGGATAGCGTATGCAAATAGGAAGTATCATTCTGGTTTAATGTGTGGTGGGGTGTTTAGTGGGTTAGCGGGGGAGAAGTTGTCAGGGTCTCCGAGCATGTCGGGTGAGAAAAGGGCTAGTATAAGTAAGGCAAGCAATATTAGTAAGAGGCCTAGTGCGTCTTTGATGGTGTAGTAGGGGTGAAATGGGATTTTGTCAGAATCTGGGTTAATTCCTGATGGGTTGTTGGACCCAGTTTCATGGAGGAATAGGAGGTGAACAAGTGCTAAAGCGGTAATAATAAATGGAAGGATGAAGTGAAAGGCAAAAAAGCGTGTTAGGGTGGCCTTGTCTACAGAGAATCCGCCTCAGATTCATTCTACCAAGGTTGTACCAATGTAGGGGATAGCGGATAGGAGGTTAGTAATAACTGTTGCCCCTCAGAATGATATTTGTCCTCAGGGTAGTACGTAACCTACGAAGGCTGTTGCTATGACAGTTAGTAGGAGGATTACTCCGATGTTTCATGTTTCTTTATATAGGTAGGAGCCGTAGTAGATGCCTCGTCCTACGTGAAGAAATAAGCATATAAAGAATATAGATGCTCCGTTGGCATGAAGGTTGCGGATTAGTCAGCCGTAGTTCACGTCTCGGCAGATGTGGGCGACTGAAGAGAAGGCTGTTAGAGTGTCTGATGTGTAGTGTATGGCTAGGAATAGGCCTGTAAGGATTTGGATAACTAGGCAAGCTCCTAGCAGTGAGCCAAAGTTTCATCAGGCTGAGATGTTTGAGGGTGCGGGAAGGTCAATGAATGAGTGATTAACAATTTTGATTAGGGGGTGGGTTTTGCGTAGGTTAGACATTAGGTTTTTGTAGTTGAAGGACAACGATGGTTTTTCATGCCATAGGTTATGGTTAAAGTCCATACTAAAATAATGAAAATGATGGTTATTTTTTTGTTTTCTGTTCTGTTAATTTTTGGGTTTGTAGCTTTTGCTTCTAAGCCGTCGCCTGTCTATGGTGGGTTAAGTTTGGTAGCTAGTGGGGGATTGGGTTGTGCAATTGTTGTTAGCTTAGAGGATGTGTTTTTGGGCTTGATTGTATTTTTAGTCTATCTTGGTGGTATGTTGGTTGTTTTTGGTTATACTGCGGCCATGGCTACGGAGGAGTATCCTGAGAGTTGAGTAGGCAATACTGTTGCTTTGAGCATATTGTTGTTTACTTTGCTTATTGAGTCGGTCTGATATTTATTGTCTGGGCAGGTTAAGGTTTCTATGACTGTTGAATTATTTGATACTGTTGGGGATTATTGTGTGGGTCGAGATTATAGTGGGGTATCTTTACTGTATGGTTGTGGCGGGTGAGCTTTAGTTTTGCTTGGCTGGATCTTGTTTATTACTATTTATGTTGTGTTAGAAGTTGTACGTGGTCATAATTAGACAATTATTATAATCACGGGAATAGAGATGATGAATGAGAGGAAGTAGGTTTTGATTAGGCCTTTTTGGGTTGAAGAAATGGATGAGGATATAGTGCTGTGGAGGTTTGCTTGGCCTTTGGGTCCAGTTTTTTCGTATCAATTTAAGTCAATTAGTATGGTAGCAATGTGTTGGCCTAGGTATAGGTTTGCTAGTGGGTATAGTCGGTGGAAGAGGTGGGTATAGTACCCTAGCATGTTTGAGAAGTTATGAGTATGGATGTGTGATATTATTAGTGATTTGTTGGTTATAGCGTTTAATTCTATTGCGATTAGAAGGCCTAGGATGGTTACGGCTAGGGCAGAGAGTTTAGAGATAGGGGGTATGGTTATAGGTACTATTGATGTTGGTGGGATGCTTGTTGTTAGGATGAAGCCTGCGAAAATGCTCCCTATTGCTAGGCGTAGGATTGGGTTAATAAGGTTGGGGTGATTTTCGTTGATGGGTGATAGAGGGAGAAATCGTGGTTGGTTTAGGAGAGCGAAGTAAATGATTCGTAAGCTGTACACTGCTGTTAACATTGTTGCGATGAGTGTAATGGTCATGGCTCATGTGTTCGTGTAGGAGGTATTTATGGCCTCGATGATGGAGTCTTTTGAATAGAAGCCTGCTAGGAATGGGGTTCCTGTCAGTGCTAGGCTGCCTGTGATTAGGGCTGAGGATGTGATTGGTATAATGTTTAGCAGGCCTCCTATTTTTCGAATATCCTGCTCGTCATTTAGGTTGTGGATGATCGACCCTGAGCATAGGAATAGCATGGCTTTGAAGAAAGCGTGGGTGCAGATGTGAAGGAATGCTAGGTGAGGCTGGTTTAGTCCAATGGTTACCATTATTAGTCCGAGTTGGCTTGATGTTGAGAAGGCTACGATTTTTTTGATATCATTTTGGGTGATTGCACAGATTGCTGTAAATAAAGTTGTAATGGCGCCTAAGCAGAGGGTAATGGTTAAGATAGTAGGGTTGTCTTTGGTTATGGGGTGGAATCGGATTAGTAGGAAAATTCCTGCTACAACTATTGTGCTTGAGTGTAGTAGGGCCGAAACGGGTGTGGGGCCTTCTATGGCGGAGGGTAGTCAAGGGTGGAGGCCAAATTGGGCAGATTTTCCGGTGGCTGCAATTACTAGTCCTAGTAAGGCGAGGGTATTTATGTTGGTTATAAAAATGTGCTGTAGGTCTCAGGAGTTGTTATTAGTTATTAATCAGGCTATTGTTAATATAAATCCAATATCTCCGATTCGATTATATAGTACTGCCTGGAGGGCTGCTGTGTTAGCGTCCGTACGTCCGAACCATCAGCCAATTAGTATGAAGGATATAATACCCACTCCTTCCCACCCGATGAATAGTTGGAATAGGTTGTTAGCTGATACTAGGATGATCATTGTTAGTAGGAATGTGATGAGGTATTTAAAGAATCGGTGGATGTGGGGGTCTGAGTGTATGTATCATAGTGAGAATTCTAGGATAGATCATGTAACGTATAGTGCGATAGGGATGAAGATGACTGAGAAGTAATCGAGTTTGAAGCTTATAGTCATGTTGAGTGACTCAATGGAGAATCATTGTCAGTTAGTAATGATTGACTCTTGGCCTGTGTTAACAAATAAAAGAAGGGCTGGCAGGCTGATGAAGAAAGCCACTTTTACAGTAGTCTTGCAGTAGAGTGGGAAGTTGTTGGTTTTGTTGGGGAAGACGAGATTATAGATTAGTGGAAAGGTTAATGTGGACATTGCTAGGAGTATGGTGGAGTTGAAGATGAAATTAATTACTTTTATTTGGAGTTGCACCAAAGTTTTTGGTTCCTAAGACCAATGGATTGCTTCTATCCTTTAAAAGTAAGAAAGCCATAGGGGTTAGCTATGGGGTCAAGAATTAGCAGTTCTTGGGTCTTTCTTGGCATATAAGAAGGGTTGAACTTCTATGTTTAGATTCACAATCTAATGTTTTTGTTAAACTATATTTGCAGTATGTGATTCCTAGAATGAATTTAGGGTTGGTAGAGATGATGAGTAATGGAATTATGTGGAGTATCATTAAGATATGTTCGCGCGTAAATGTTGGCTTAATAGGATATAGGTGGTGGGTAAATTTTCCTCGTTGGGATGTAATTAGTATATGTAGGGAGTATAAGGCTGTGATAACTGTATTTATTCCTAGGAGGATAATGGAGAAGTGTGATCAAGAGAATGATGAAACAATGACTGTTAGTTCTCCTAGGAGATTAATTGTGGGGGGAAGTGCTAGGTTGGCTAGGCTTGCCAGTAATCATCATGTGCATATTAGAGGAAGGATTAGTTGTAAGCCTCGGGCTAGGATTATAGTTCGGCTGTGGATGCGTTCATAGTTTGTATTGGCTAGGCAGAATAGTATGGAGGAGGTTAATCCGTGGGCAATTATTAAGGCTGTTGCTCCTATGAAGCTTAGTGTTGACTGCATAAGGGCTGCGATGATTACTAAGGCTATGTGGCTGACAGAGGAGTATGCGATAAGGGATTTCAGGTCTGTCTGACGTAAGCAGATGGAGCTTGTCATAATCATGCCTCATAAAGATAGTACGATGAACGGGTAGGAGAGATGTATTGTAATAGGCTGTGTGAGAAGGGTAATTCGTATAATTCCATAACCTCCTAATTTAAGTAAGACGGCTGCGAGGACTATTGAGCCTGCAATTGGGGCTTCTACATGGGCTTTTGGCAGTCAAAGGTGTAGGCCATATATTGGTATTTTAACTATGAATGCGAGTATGCAGGCATACCATAGGATTGAGTTGGGTATGGAGGGTTCTAGGGTTTTTGGGTTCATGGTCACGGTTAGGATGTGAAGGGTTCCTATATTGGTGTGTAGGTAGAGGAGGGCTACTAGGAGTGGTAAGGACCCCACTAGGGTGTAGAATAGAAAGTATAAGCCAGCGTTAAGTCGTTCATTTTGATTCCCTCATCGGGTAATAATAATTAGGGTTGGAATGAGGGTAGTCTCGAATAAGATGTAAAATATAATTAGTTCTGATGATGAGAAGGCTATGATGAGTGAGGATTGTAGGATAATTATTATGGTCAGGTAAGTTTTTTTTCGGTTTAATGGTTCTTTTATGAGATGGTTCTGGCTGGCAATAATTATTAGGGGTAAAAGTCAGCAGGATAAGACGAGGAGTGGGCCAGATAAAGAGTCTACATAAAAAGAGGTGTTGTAACTATAGCCCAGGTCAGTGTGATGATATAATAAGGATAGGCTGGTGATGCTGATTAGTAGGCTGTGGGCAGTGGGGTTAATTCATACTCATTGTTTCTTGGAATATCAGGTAAGGGGGATTAATATGATAGTTGGGATTAGAATTTTTAGCATTGTAATAGGTTTAGGTTTTGTACGTAGTCATTTCCGTAATTGCTTGAAGTTTTAACTAAAAGGGCTAGCCCTACTCCTGCTTCGCATGCGGAAAATACAAGTAGGATTAGGGGAGCTATTGAGGTGGAGAATATGTGGAAGTGAGAGATGATGAGGGCTATTAGGATAAATAGGGATAATATTATCCCTTCTAAGCATAGGAGTGTGGATATTAGGTGGGAACGGTAAATTAGGACTCCGGCCAGGGCTAGTGAGAAGGCTATAATAAGATTTAAGTTGATTGATATCATAAGGTACTCATGGGTTAGGACCATGATAGGTTGAGTCGAAATCAAGCATCTTGGTTAGATTAAGTCCCTATTCGGTTCACTATAATCCTTTTTGAGTTCATTCGTAAGCTAGGCCTGCTGTTAATAAGATGATTAGGCAGTAAGCTAGGATGAGGGTGGAGTTGGGCGTTGGGAGTTGGATTGCTCATGGGAGTGGGAGGAGAAGGGCGATCTCGAGGTCGAATAGTAGAAACGTAATTGCGATTAGGAAAAATTTTATGGAGAATGGCAGTCGAGCTGAGCCTAATGGATCGAATCCGCATTCATATGGGCTTGATTTTTCTAGGTATAGGTAGAGCTGTGGTAGTCAGAAGGCAATGAGGACTAGGATGGTAGAGATTGCGGTGTTGACGAATAGTGTAACGATGATATTAATTATTTTTCTCCGGTGTTAACCGGAACTTAATGATTGGAAATCAGTAGTACTAATTATACTAGAAAAATATGAGCCTCATCAGTAAATTGATACGTATAGGAAGAGTCATACTACGTCTACAAAGTGTCAGTATCAGGCAGCTGCTTCGAAGCCAAAATGGTGTGTGGATGTAAAGTGAAAGTTGAACTGTCGAAGGAGGCATACGATTAGGAAAGTTGAGCCGATAATTACGTGAAGGCCGTGGAAGCCAGTTGCTACGAAGAATGTTGATCCGTAAACTCCGTCCGAAATTGTGAAGGAAGATTCATAGTATTCAAAGGCTTGGAGAATTGTAAAGTAAAGGCCCAGTAGGATTGTGATTGATAAAGCTTGGATTATTTGTTTTCGGTTCCCTTCTATAAGGCTGTGATGGGCTCATGTGATGGATACTCCGGAGGCTAGTAGGATTGATGTGTTTAGTAGTGGGACTTCAAGTGGATTTAGCGGATGGATACCAGTAGGGGGTCAGCAGCCTCCAAGTTCTGGAGTTGGGGCTAGGCTGGAGTGGTAGAAAGCTCAGAAGAACCCTAGGAAAAAGAATACTTCGGATACGATAAAGAGGACTATACCGTATCGCAAGCCTTTTTGTACAACAGGGGTATGGTGGCCTTGGAATGTCCCTTCTCGTACAATGTCTCGTCATCATTGGTATATGGTAAGGAGTATGCATGTTAAACCAATAATTACTAGGAAAGAGGAGTTAAAGTGGAATCATATAATTAGGCCTGATGTTAGTAGAAGGGCTGATAGGGCTCCGGTTAATGGTCATGGGCTTGGGTTGACTATGTGATAGGCGTGTGTTTGGTGGGTCATTAAGAGTTGTCATGTAAGTACAGGCTTACTAGGAGGGTGAAAACGTAGGCTTGAATTATGGCTACAGCTAATTCTAGAATTGTTAGGAGGAAGAGAATGGTAAATGTGATGGTTGAGACTGTTATGCTGATTGAGGATAGGGCTAATGTTGCGGAACCGATAAGGTGAATAAGTAGGTGGCCAGCAGTGATGTTAGCAGTTAGTCGTACTGCTAATGCTAAGGGTTGAATAAATAGGCTGATTGTTTCAATAATAATTAGTATAGGAATCAGTGGTGTAGGTGTGCCTTGGGGTAAAAAATGGGCTAGTGATACTTTGGGTTTGTTGCGGAATCCTATTAGGACTGTTGCTAATCATAGTGGGATAGCTATGCCAATATTTATGGAGAGCTGGGTTGTAGGGGTAAAAGAATATGGTAGCAATCCTAGGAGGTTGGTGGAGGCAATAAATAGGATAAGGGATATCAGTATGAGAGCTCAGGTTCGGCCTTGTTTGTTGTGTATTGTTAATATTTGCTTTGTAATGAGTCGAATTAGTCAAATCTGTAGAATTTGGATACGATTTGGTAGTCAACGTTTTGGTGTACTAAGCAGTATGCATGGGAAGAGAATAATAATTGGTAGTGTTGTAACACCTATGATAGTAGGGGTGACGAATGTGGCAAATAAATTTTCGTTCATTTTGTCTCTCAAGGAAGTTGGGCTTTTGGTTTAGTATGATTTTTGTCTTGGGGTGGAATAGAGGTTATGAGTTGATTGATTATTTTTGATTGGAATACGCAAAATAGTGAGATGATCATTAGTGTAATAGTTAGAAATCATGTTGAAGTATCTAATTGTGGCATGGTTTTGAGGGTTTTTAGATCCTAGTATACTTATAGTATCACATGGGTTTCTCAAAAAGGATTGCATTATAGAAGACCATTTTTCGAAATATTTTAGTGTGGTCATTTCTAATACGATAGGTATGAAGCTGTGATTTGAGCCACAAATTTCTGAGCATTGACCGTAGTAGACTCCTGGACGAGTGGATGTCAGAGTAGCTTGGTTTAGTCGGCCTGGAATGGCGTCTGCTTTTAACCCTAATGATGGGACAGTTCATGCATGAATCACATCTTCTGATGAAATAAGCATGCGGATCGGTAGTTCTATAGGTAGAACTACTCGATTGTCAACTTCTAGAAGTCGAAATTGCCCTGGGGTTAAGTCTTGGGTTGGGATTATGTACGAGTCAAATGTTAGGTCTTCATAGTCTGTGTATTCGTAACTTCAGTATCACTGGTGTCCTATGGCTTTGACTGTCAGATAAGGGTTGTAAATTTCGTCTATTATATAAAGAATGCGCAAGGATGGTAAGGCGATTAGAACTAAGATTACGGCTGGTAGAATGGTTCAGATTGTTTCTACTTCTTGGGCGTCCATAGTGCTTGTATGGGTTAGTTTGGTTGTCAGTATTAAAATAATAATATATAGCACTAGGGAGCTGATTAGGAATACAATTATTAGTGTGTGGTCATGGAAGTATGTCAACTCTTCTATGATCGGAGATGTGGCGTCTTGGAAGCCGAGTTGTATTGGGTAGGGCATATAAGATATATAGGATTTAAACCTATAATTTAACTATGGCAAAGTTATGTAATGGTTATTACTAATATCTTGTGAGAAAGTCATAGAGGTTATGTGACTTGAAATCAATCTTAGGGGGTTCGATTCCTCCCTTTCTTGGGTTTAAGCTTTAACGAATACTGGCTGTTCAAATGTGTGATATGGTGGAGGACACCCGTATAGTCATTCAATGTTGGTTGTTGTTAGTTCTACGGGTGGTACTTCTCGTTTGGATGCAAATGCTTCTCAGATAATAAATACCATTAGGATTACGGCAGTCAGTGAGATGAAAGAGCCGATTGATGAAACTACGTTTCATGTTGTATAAGCGTCTGGATAGTCTGAGTATCGTCGTGGTATGCCAGATAGGCCTAGGAAGTGTTGAGGGAAGAATGTCATATTTACTCCTACAAACATAATAGAGAAGTGAATTTTTGCTCATAGGTCATTTAATATGTATCCTGTGAAAAGAGGGAATCAGTGAACGAATCCACCTATAATTGCAAAGACAGCCCCTATAGATAGGACGTAGTGGAAGTGGGCTACTACATAATAAGTGTCGTGTAGGACAATGTCTAATGATGAATTAGCTAAAACAATGCCGGTTAGACCTCCGATTGTAAAAAGGAAAATGAAACCTAGAGCTCATAGTATGGCCGGGGCTCATTTAATGTTTCCCCCATGAAGAGTTGCTAGTCAGCTGAAGACTTTTACTCCTGTAGGGATTGCAATGATTATAGTGGCAGAAGTAAAGTAGGCTCGGGTGTCTACGTCTAGTCCGACTGTGAATATATGGTGGGCTCAAACAATAAAGCCTAGGAACCCAATAGATATCATAGCCCAGACTATGCCTATATAACCGAAAGGCTCTTTTTTACCTGAGTAGTAGGTTACGATATGAGAGATTATGCCAAATCCTGGGAGAATCAGAATGTAAACTTCTGGGTGACCAAAAAATCAGAATAGGTGCTGGTACAAAATAGGGTCTCCTCCTCCGGCAGGGTCGAAGAATGTCGTGTTTAAGTTACGATCTGTTAAAAGTATTGTAATGCCAGCGGCTAGGACTGGTAGTGAAAGAAGCAAGAGAACTGCTGTAATTATTACAGATCAAACGAATAATGGGGTTTGGTATTGGGAGAGGGCAGGGGGTTTTATATTAATGATGGTGGTAATAAAATTAATAGCCCCTAGGATAGATGAAATTCCAGCTAAATGAAGGGAGAAAATTGCTAGGTCTACAGAAGCACCTGCGTGGGCTAGGTTTCCGGCTAATGGTGGGTAGACTGTCCACCCAGTCCCTGCACCGGCCTCTACTGTTGAGGAGGCTAGTAATAGAAGAAAAGATGGTGGCAGGAGTCAAAAGCTTATGTTGTTCATTCGAGGGAATGCCATGTCGGGAGCTCCAATTATTAATGGTACCAGTCAATTGCCAAAGCCTCCAATTATGATAGGCATTACCATGAAGAAGATTATCACAAAAGCATGAGCAGTGACAATGACATTATAAATTTGATCATCCCCGATTAGAGTACCGGGTTGACCGAGTTCTGCGCGAATTAATAAGCTTAGGGCGGTGCCTACTATTCCTGCTCAGGCGCCAAATAGTAGATATAGAGTGCCAATGTCTTTGTGGTTAGTCGAAAATAATCAACGGTTAATGAACATAGGTAAAATGGCTGAGGTAAGCATTGAACTGTAAATTCAAAGACAGAGATTAAGTATCTCTTTTTACCATTAAATTGAAGCCAAAAGTCTAGGCACTTAGCTGTTAACTAAGACCTAGTGGGATAAATACCCACCAATTTAGGCCCCCCCCCCCCCCCCCCCACGCCTTTTTTTTCCTAGACAAAGGCGTGGGGGGTTAATGAGGCAAAGGTTAGGTGATTTGACACCTGCTTAAGGCTTTGAAGGCCTTTGGTCTAAAGCTTGAACCTAAACCTTTGTGTAGGCTTTGAAGTATATATTACGTTGAATTGCAAATTCAAAGAAGTAGTCAAATGGCTGCCAGAGCTTGGGTGGTTAAAGAATTTAGCTTAATTAAAGTGTTCGATTTGCGTTCGGATGATGCAGGATAAAGTCTTGTAATTCTTAATATGTGAGGGCAATGAATAGAGGTGAGAGTGGGAGTAGTAGGGAGGAGATGATGGTGAGGGAGGGAATGATGTTGATTGTTTTTGTTTGAGGGTGAGGTCATTGGAGTTTAGAGTTGTTGGTGGTTGGAAATATAGTGAGTGTTGAAGCGTAGATAATGCGCATATAGAAGAATAGATTTAGGAGGGCTGATAATGCTATTAAAGTTGCTATAATGGTGTTATTATTGGATACAAGTTCTTGTAAAATTAATCATTTTGGTATGAAGCCGGTTAATGGGGGGAGGCCTCCTAGGGATAAAAGTGTGAGTAGGATGGCTGTGGTTATAGGGGCGGATTTGTTTCATAGATTGGTTAGTGATTTGATTTTTGTTACGGATGCAAAGTTGAGTATGAGGAATAGGGTTAGTGTGGCGATAATGTAGATTAGCAGGTTGAGCAGTATTAGGTTAGGGTTAATTAGTGCAATAATAGCTATTCAGCCTATGTGGGCGATGGATGAATAGGCTAGGATTTTTCGCAGGTGCGTTTGGTTTAGGCCGCCTCAGCCTCCGAGTATTGTTGATAGGAAGGCTAGGGTAATGAGGGTCTTCATGTTTAGTGTTGGGGAGATTTGGTATAGTAATGCTGTTGGGGCAATTTTTTGTCAGGTGAGAAGGATTATGCCGGATGTGAGGGGGATTCCTTGTGTGACTTCAGGAACTCAGAAGTGGAATGGTGCTAGGCCTAGTTTTATGGCGAGGGCTAGGGTTATGAGGGTTGATGCTACTTCGTCAGAGATTTGAAAGAGGGTTCATTGATTGGTTATTCAGGCATTGTGAATGACGGCGAATATGACTAGCATGGAGGCTGTGGCTTGTGTAAGGAAGTATTTGATGGCGGCCTCTGTTGATCGAGGGTGGTTCGGGTAAGTTATTATGGGGATGATTGCGAGGGTGTTGATTTCTAGGCCTATTCAAGCTATAAGTCAGTGGTTACTAAATAGTGTAAGTGATGTGCCCAGGAGTAGGCTGGTGGAAATAATTAAAAGTACATATGGTGACATTAGTATGGGAAGGATGTGAACCAACATTTTCGGGGTATGGGCCCGATAGCTTATTTAGCTGACCTTACTAGAATGTGGTGTAAAGGAAACACGGAGAAGTTTGAGTTCTTGGATATAGGTTCGAATCCTGTTGTTCTAGAAATAAGGGGGCTTGTACCCCTATGATTTATCCTATCAAGATAATTCTTTTGTCAGACATATTTCTTAAATTTGTGGGGGGATGCATGAAAATGCGATTGGTACCGAGATGAATCATAAGCATAGTGCTAGTGTTAAGGGTAGGAAGTTTTTTCATAGGAGGTATATTAGTTGGTCGTAGCGGAATCGTGGGTATGAGGCTCGAATTCATAGAAACATGAGTGTGAGGAATAGTGTTTTTAGTATGAAGGATGTTGTGTTTAAGTAAGAGAAGTTATGATTGAATGATGACCCTAGGAATAGAATGGCTGTTATTGCATTTATGACTATAATGTTGGCGTACTCTGCTAGGAAAAATATGGCAAAAGAACCTGCGGCGTATTCTACGTTGAACCCTGATACTAGCTCTGATTCTCCTTCGGTTAGATCAAATGGGGCCCGGTTGGTTTCAGCTAGAGTTGAAATATATCACATTATTGCTAGAGGTCATGTGGATACGATAAGTCATATGTTTTCTTGTGTAATGATTAGGTTTTTTAGGGTAAATGAGCCGTTGATTAGCATAATCGATAATAGGATGATGGCTAGTGTAACTTCATATGAGATTGTTTGGGCGACTGCTCGCAGAGCTCCGATTAGGGCATATTTTGAGTTTGATGCTCAACCTGATCATAGGATGGAGTATACTGATAATCCGGAGAGGGAAAGGATGAACAGTAGGCCAAGGTTTAAGTCGATTAGGGAATGGGGTATTGGGAGAGGAGTTCAGATAGTTAAGGCTAGTGTAAGGGCTAAGATGGGGGCAATAATAAATATTGAGATGGAAGAGGTTAAAGGTCGTAGTGGTTCTTTTGTGAATAGTTTGACAGCATCTGCGATTGGTTGTAGGAGTCCGTAGGGACCTACGATGTTTGGTCCTTTGCGGAATTGTATATACCCTAGGACTTTACGTTCAACTAATGTTAAGAAGGCCACTGCTAGGAGAATAGGAACAATGTATAGGAGAAGGTTGATGATGAACATGTATTAAGGAGAGGATTTGAACCTCTGGTTATAAAAGCTTAAGTTTTATGCAATTGCCAGCTCTGCCACCTTAATAGCTCTTTTCTAGAGTGGAGGATAGATTGAGTTATGATATTAAGATTAGTTCATATCTTGTCTCTAAGGCTTGCTGTGTGGTATAGGCCTTATTTCTCTTATCCTTTCGTACTGGGAGAAATTAATGTACAGATAGAAACCGACCTGGATTTCTCCGGTCTGAACTCAGATCACGTAGGACTTTAATCGTTGAACAAACGAACCATTAATAGCGGCTGCACCATTTGGATGTCCTGATCCAACATCGAGGTCGTAAACCCTAATTGTCGATATGGGCTCTTAAATAGGATTGCGCTGTTATCCCTGGGGGTAACTTGTTCCGTTGATCAATAGATGGGTCAATTACTGGTATTATTACGCTAAGATTAGTAGATCTTGGCTTAATCATTCGGAGGTTGTTCTATACTCCGAGGTCACCCCAACCAAAGGTTAATAGTCTAGTGGGTCTGTTTTTGTTCCTTGTATTGGGTGAAATTGGTTGAGTTAGACTATGAATCTTAAGCTCCGCAGGGTCTTCTCGTCTTGTATGGGTATTCCCGCCTCTGCACGGGAAGGTCAATTTCACTGATTGAGAATAAGAGACAGTTAAACCCTCGTGATGCCATTCATACAAGTCCCTAATTAAGAGACAAGTGATTATGCTACCTTTGCACGGTCAGGATACCGCGGCCGTTGAAGTGTGAGCTCACTGGGCAGGCGTTGCCTCTAATATTTGTCATGCTAGAGGTGATGTTTTTGGTAAACAGGCGGGGTTTGTGTTTGCCGAGTTCCTTTTATTCTTTTTAATCTTTCCTGCTTGCACTCCTGTGTCGGGTTAACAATGGATATAAGAATCTTACTAGTTGTTTGGTTGATATTATTAGTTTGTTAATTGTTAGTGGATGTTCCGTTGCTAATGTAGGTTTGTGCTAGGAGAAATATTTCTTGTTACTAATTTTAGCATTATGTCTTCTATAGTATTATAGAATCGTCCAATAGTCTAGGTTAGGGATTTTGGTATAATTTTTGGAATTAAAATTTTATGAGTGGTTTGAGCTTTAACGCTTTCTTAATTGGTGGCTGCTTTTGGGCCTACAATGGTTTTAAATATTCATTATCCTCTAATAAAGTTTGTTTACATAGTCAAAAGAGTTGTCCCCCTTTTGATTAGCTTTTAAATTTAAGTTATGTTTAACATATAATTTAATCAAATTTAAAGTTGAACTGAAATTCATTTTTTGGACAACCAGCTATCATCAAGTTCGGTAGGCTTTTCACCTCTACTATAAAATCTTCTCACTATTTTGCTACATAGATGAGTTGGCTCTATATGCTGTTTTATAGTAGCTCACTTGATTTCGGGGAGGCGGGCTTAATTCTTTTTGTCCGGTTTGACTTGCTAAATCATTATGCAAAAGGTAGAAGGTTTTAGTCTTTGCTTTGTTGTGCTTTGAACTGGTCTTTCATGTTTCCCTTACGGTACTGTGCGTTATTGCGCCTGGGTATCTGTTCTATCGCCTATACTATGATAGGGTAAATGGTTTAGATTAGTAATGAAAATAGTTAATTTAATAGTTGTGCGGGCTTAGGTTAGCTCAAAATGGTCAGGGTTAGCTGAAATCTTTTAGGCGTAAGCTAAATGCTTTGGATTAAGCTACATTTTGATGTTCCAAGTGCACTTTCCAGTACACTTACCATGTTACGACTTTTCTCCTCTGTTTATATTATGTCTTATTAGTTATTTGTAAGGTTATGTTGAGGAGGGTGACGGGCGGTGTGTGCGCGTCCTATTGCCTATTTCAATCAAGCTCTCTATTCTTAATTTACTACTAAATCCTCCTTTATATCTCCTTTTCATGAGATAATTCGTTATGTTCTAGATTAGAAAATGTAGCCCATTACTTTCCTCTTCATATGCTACACCTTGACCTAACGTTTTTATGGTTAGATAATCTTGCTTACTTTTTATCCCTGAGGGGTTAGCTGACGATGGCGGTATATAGGCTGTATTGGCAAGAAGAGGTGAGGTTTATCGGGGTTTATCGATTATAGAACAGGCTCCTCTAGGTGGGTCTAGGGCACCGCCAAGTCCTTTGAGTTTTAAGCGTTGGCTAGTAGTTCTCTGGCGGATATTTTTGTTATTTAAATATCTTAGTTTATGGCTAAGCATAGTGGGGTATCTAATCCCAGTTTGTCCCTTAGCTTTAGTGTGTTCAGTAGGATTAAAGCTACTTTAGTTATGTATTTTGATGTTAACTAGAGCGTATTACAGTTTAGTTAGATCTTAGCTTTATTGTGGGATTTTTGACTTAAACACGCTTTACGCCGTTTATCTGTTAATTCGGGTTAATCGTATGACCGCGGTGGCTGGCACGAAATTTACCAACCCTAATTAATTATGATTTAGTCAAACTTTCGTTTATAGCTTAATATTGGTCACTGCTGTATCCCGTGGGGGTGTGGCTGGGGCAAGGCGTCGTGGGCTACTTGTAGTGTGCCTGATACCGGCTCCTGTTAATTTATTTTAATTTTGAGGGCATTCTCACCGGGCTGCGGAAACTTGCATGTGTAGGTCTAATTACAATTAACAGTAAGGCCAGGACCAAACCTATGCGTTTATGGGACTATGTTGGAGTCCATCTAAGCATTTTCAGTGCTTTGCTTTAAATTAAGCTACATCAAC